AATAGGATAAAAAGAAAAACAAAACAAATATTCGTTAGAACATAAAAAACGAATATGATATTTAAAAATATAAATTTAAAAATATAAAATAGAAATATTAATATGCTTAGTTAGCTAAAAAAGCAAGATATACAAATGAATAATAGACATTTTGAAAATTTTATTATTCGCGAGGAGCTGGATGAGAAGAAACTCTCATGTCCAGTTCTGTAGTAGAGATGGAATTCAGAACCAACCATCAACTATAACCCCAAAAGAACCAGATTCCGTAAACAACATAGAGGAAGAATGAAGGGAATATCTTATCGAGGTAATCATATTTCTTTCGGTAAATACGCTCTTCAGGCACTTGAACCTGCTTGGATCACATCTAGACAAATAGAAGCAGGTCGACGAGCAATGACACGAAATGCACGCCGCGGTGGAAAAATATGGGTACGTATATTTCCAGACAAACCGGTTACAGTAAGACCCGCAGAAACACGTATGGGTTCGGGGAAAGGATCCCCTGAATATTGGGTAGCTGTTGTTAAACCAGGTCGAATACTTTATGAAATGGGTGGAGTAACAGAAAATATAGCCAGAAGGGCGATTTCAATAGCATCGTCCAAAATGCCTATACGAACTCAATTCATTATTTCGGGATAAAAAGAATCAAAAGAAAAAGGTTTTGGGGATAAAAAAACAATAACAGGTGCCGGTTTCTTTCTTTGGACAAACAATATTTCTTTTTTTTTCTTCACTCTTTGCTTTGCATTGAAAGAATAGATTCTAAAAAAATGATATGATTCAACCCCAGACCCTTTTGAATGTAGCGGATAACAGCGGGGCTCGAGAATTGATGTGTATTCGAATCATAGGAGCTAGCAATCGTCGATATGCTCATATCGGTGACGTTATTGTTGCTGTGATCAAAGACGCAGTGCCAAATATGCCCCTAGCAAGATCAGAGGTGGTCAGAGCTGTAATTGTACGTACTTGTAAAGAACTCAAACGTGATAACGGTATGATAATACGATATGATGACAATGCTGCGGTTGTCATTGACCAAGAAGGAAACCCCAAAGGAACTCGAATTTTTGGTGCAATTGCCCGGGAATTGAGACAGTTAAATTTTACTAAAATAGTTTCATTAGCTCCGGAGGTATTGTAAGGTCTTCTAAAATAAGATAATACCATTGGTTATAGTAAAGTATTTGAAAGAAAGAGATTAAGAAATATATTCAGAATTTTTAGTAGATTGTGTCTCACGCATATGCCTTTAATTTAAATTTAAATTCATAAACAAATAAGTAAAAAAAACATGTTGATTATATCAAAATTGGGGAGCACCAAGAAATTTAATTCACCATGGGTAGGGATATTATTGCTGACATAATAACTTCTATACGAAATGCTGATATGGATAGAAAAAGGGTGGTTCGAATAGCATATACTAATATCACTGAAAATATTGTTAAAATACTTTTACGAGAAGGTTTTATCGAAAACGTGAGAAAACATAAAGAAACCAAAAAATCTTTTTTGGTTTTAACCCTACGGCATAGAAGGAATAAGAAAAGGTCTTATATAAATTTTTTAAATTTAAAACGGATCAGCCGGCCTGGTCTCCGAATCTATTCGAACTACCAACGAATTCCTAGAATTTTAGGTGGGATGGGAATTGTAATTATTTCTACTTCTCGAGGTATAATGACAGACCGAGAGGCTCGACTAGAACGAATTGGTGGAGAAGTTTTGTGTTATATATGGTAATCCTTCTAATATACGAATTGGGTCCGAAACTTCTTATTTGTGAAAACAAAAAGAAAAGAAAAAGAGGCGGGTTGTCTAATATCGTTCCTCCTCCATCAATTGATACTTCAAGGAGGCTTTACCTGGAATGAAAGAACAAAAATGGATTCATGAAGGTTTAATTACTGAATCCCTTCCCAACGGTATGTTCCGGATTCGCTTAGATAATCAAGATATGATTCTAGGTTATGTTTCGGGAAAGATCCGACGTAGTTTTATACGGATACTACCAGGCGATAGAGTTAAAATTGAAGTAAGTCGTTATGATTCAACCAGAGGACGTATAATTTATCGACTTCGCAATAAGGATTCGAAAGATTAGGTGTTTTTATCAACTTCAACATTCCTTTCGTGAGAAGATGATTCGAGATAAAAAATTCCAAGAAACCTATTTTCTTCCAAAAAATAGATTCAGAATTAAAATGAGGAATGCCAAATATGAAAATAAGAGCTTCTGTTCGTAAAATTTGTGAAAAATGTCGACTAATCCGTAGGCGGGGACGAATTATAGTAATTTGTTCCAACCCAAGACATAAACAAAGACAAGGATAATCAGACTTGTTAAAACACCCGATGTAAAAGTAAAAAGGGTAAAAAAAGGGAGGGGTCCTTTTTGACACGAAATGGATATATCCATATATCTCTGACTCATATTTATGAGATGAAAAAATGGCAAAAACTATACCGAGAATTGGTTCACGTAAGA